AAAGTAAAGTCTTTGTTCTACCGTACACAGTTAATTTTTTAAAGTAAGTATGATGGGGTAATATGGGACAAAAAATAAATCCACTTGGTTTCAGACTTGGTACAACCCAAAGTCATTATTCTCTTTGGTTTTCACAACCAAAAAACTATTCGGAAGGTCTACAAGAAGATCAAAAAATAAGGGATTGTATCAAAAATTATGTACAAAAAAATACAAAAACACCCTCAGGTGTCGAAGGAATTGCACGTATCGAAATTCAAAAAAGAATAGATCTGATACAGGTAATAATCCATATGGGATTTCCAAAGTTATTAATAGAAAATAGACCACAAGGGGTCGAAGACCTAAAACTAAATGTACAAAAAGAATTGAATTGTGTGAACCGAAAACTCAACATTGCTATTACAAGAATTCTAAAACCTTATGGGCACCCTACTATTCTTGCCGAATTTATAGCCGGACAACTAAAGAGTAGGGTATCATTTCGAAAAGCAATGAAAAAAGCTATCGAATTAACTGAACAAGCTGATACAAAAGGAATTCAAATCCAAATTGCAGGCCGTATCGATGGAAAAGAAATTGCACGTATCGAATGGATAAGAGAGGGTAGGGTTCCCCTACAAACCATTCGCGCGAAAATTGATTATTGTGCCTATACGGTTCGAACTATCTATGGGGTATTGGGTATTAAAATTTGGATATTTATAGACGAGGAATAATAAGCCTTTACTTGACTTGTCTTTCTGTTTCGATTTAACGATGGAACAAAAAATGACAACCTTTTTCATTCTTTTTTCCACCCAATGAATTCTAATTTTTAATCCCATAAGGTTTAATAAAAATTCGATTGACCTTTTAATAAAATTGCCATGCTTAGTGTGTGACTCGTTGGTTTTTGTTAAAATTAAAACTAAACAAAAAGAAAGAACACGTAATACGAAGTATGAACTAATAACTATAGAACTAATAACCAACTCATCGCATCACATTATCTGGATCCCAAGAAGCAGTCAAGATACGCTATTTTAGTCCTATCATTGTAGCAACTCAATTTTTGTTTGGCATAAACAATTAAAATTAATTCGATTTATTGTCAAACAAAACAAAAATAAAATAAATAAATAAAGGATACGGATAAATGGAAAGTTGAGAGAAAGAAAAAAAAATGAATAGAATAGAAAAGATATATGATTCCAATATGTAAGGTCTTTGAAACATCTCAGAAAATAAAATGTAATAAAGCATCAATACAGATTCACACATAATTATATGATATAAATCTGTTCATAGAAAAAAAGAAAAAAAAGAGCTTCGAGCCAATAACGACTAAGAGGGTTGGCTCAAGAACAAATTTCATTAAGAGCTCCGTTGTAGAATTCAGACCTAACCATTAATCAAGAAGCGATGGGAACGATGGAACCCGCGAATACATAAGATTCAATTCAAAATGAATCCTGATGATTCAGCGGGAAGGATGGCGGAACGAACCAGAGACCAATTCATATATTCTGAAAAATGAGAAGCTAACTCTACAGCTGAAATAGATATTGAAAGAGTAAATATTCGCCCGCGAGAATTCCTTTTTTTATTTTTATTGAATTCGTCATATTTTAGCAATCCAATATGAAAAAAAATTCTTATAATATAATAAAGAAATAATATCGAAAAAACAAAAATATACAAAACAAAAAAGAACTAAACTAGATATTTAATATTTAATTATATACCCAAAGAAAAATATCTAGTAAACTGGATGAATCCAAAAGAATTTATTGATTCAGCGTATTATTACATGTATATATTAATTATATAAAATATAATATTCATTTTTTGAATTTTTTCAGTCGCGAGGAGCCGGATGAGAAGAAACTCTCACGTCCGGTTCTGTAGTAGAGATGGAATTACAAAATAACCATCAACTATAACCCCAAAAGAACTAGATTTCGTAAACAACATAGAGGAAGAATGAAGGGAATGTCTTATCGAGGGAATCGTATTTGTTTCGGAAGATATGCTCTTCAGGCACTTGAACCCGCTTGGATCACGTCTAGACAAATAGAAGCAGGGCGACGAGCAATGACACGAAATGCGCGTCGCGGTGGAAAAATATGGGTACGTATATTTCCCGACAAACCAGTTACAGTAAGACCCGCGGAAACCCGTATGGGTTCGGGGAAAGGATCTCCCGAATATTGGGTAGCTGTTGTCAAACCAGGTCGAATACTTTATGAAATAAGCGGAGTAGCCGAAAATATAGCCCGAAGGGCTATCGCAATAGCGGCATCGAAAATGCCTATAAGAACTCAATTCATTATTTCAGGATAAGAATGTAGAACTAAAGGAAATGGATCTTTTGGATAAAAACAAATGGAAGTTTTTTTTGGACAAACAATATTTCTTTTTCTTTTTCACCCTTTGCATTTATTTGTGCATTGAAAGAACAGATAAAAACAAAATATGATTCAACCTCAGACCCATTTGAATGTAGCAGACAACAGCGGGGCTCGGGAATTGATGTGTATTCGAATCATAGGAGCTAGCAATCGCCGATATGCTCGTATTGGTGACGTTATTGTTGCTGTGATCAAAGAAGCAATACCCAATACGCCCTTAGAAAGATCCGAAGTGATCAGAGCTGTAATTGTACGTACCTGTAAAGAACTCAAACGCAACAACGGTATGATAATACGATATGATGACAATGCTGCAGTTATCATTGATCAAGAAGGAAATCCCAAAGGAACTCGAATTTTTGGTGCGATTGCCAGGGAATTGAGACAAAACTTTAGTAAAATAGTTTCATTAGCTCCTGAAGTATTATAAGATGAGAAGCAGGGTATTTGAATGAAATAGTAGATTGTGTATCACGTATATACCTTTCCTTTTTTATTATTAATTAATAATAAACTAATAAAAAGACATGTTGATTATATCAAATTTTTGGGGCACCACGTATTTTAGTTCATCATGGGTAGGGACACTATTGCTGATATAATAACCTCTATACGAAATGCTGACATGAATAGAAAAGGGACGGTTCGAATAATATCTACTAACATCACCGAAAACATTGTTAAAATACTTTTACGAGAAGGCTTTATCGAAAATGCGAGAAAACATCAAGAAAGAAACCAATATTTTTTGGTTTTAACTCTACGACATAGAAGAACTAAGAAAGGTCCGTATAGAAATACTTTCCATTTAAAAAGGGTCAGTCGACCTGGTCTACGAATCTATTCTAACTATCAACGAATTCCTAGAATTTTAGGTGGAATGGGGATTGCAATTCTTTCTACCTCTCGAGGTATAATGACGGATCGAGAGGCTCGACTAGAAGGAATTGGCGGAGAAATTTTATGTTATATATGGTAATCCCTATAATATCCGAGTTGGATCCCAAATTTCCTAGTTGTGAACAAAAAAAGAGAAAGGACGGCTTGTCTAATATCACTCCTCTATTAGTTGATACTTTAAGGGGGTTTTGCCTCGAATGAAAGAACAAAAATGGATTCATGAAGGTTTAATTACTGAATCACTTCCTAATGGTATGTTCTGGGTTCGTTTAGATAATGAAGATCTGATTCTAGGTTATGTTTCAGGAAGGATACGACGTAGTTCTATACGAATCCTGCCGGGAGATAGAGTTAAGATTGAAGTAAGCCGTTATGATTCAACCAGAGGTCGTATAATTTATAGACTCCGCAACAAGGATTCGAACGATTAGGCAGTTTTTCAACTTCAACACTCCTTTCTACATGAATACAATTCGAGATTCAAAATATCAAGAAACTGATTTTCTTCCAAGAAATAAATTAAAACAAGGAATAACAAATATGAAAATAAGGGCTTCCGTTCGTAAAATTTGTGAAAAATGTCGACTGATCCGCAGACGGGGACGAATTATAGTAATTTGTTCTAACCCAAAACATAAACAACGACAAGGATAATCATTCTACTATACTAAAAACTAAAAGGAATTTTCTAAAAGAAAAGAAGTGCTAAAAGATTGAATTGATGTAAAAAAATGGAAGGCTTTGTTTTGACATGAAATGGATATATCCATAGATCTTTGACTCATATTTATGAGATAATAAAATATGGCAAAACCTATACCAAAAATTGGTTCACGTAGAAATGGACGTATTAGTTCGCGTAAAAGTGCACGTAAAATACCAAAGGGTGTTATTCATGTCCAAGCAAGTTTCAATAATACCATTGTGACTGTTACAGATGTAAGAGGTCGAGTGGTTTCTTGGGCTTCTGCCGGTACTTGTGGATTCAGGGGTACAAAAAGAGGGACACCATTTGCGGCTCAAACCGCCGCGGGAAATGCTATTCGTACAGTGGTGGAGCAAGGTATGCAACGAGCAGAAGTCATGATAAAAGGTCCTGGTCTCGGAAGGGATGCAGCATTACGGGCTATTCGTAGAAGTGGTATACTATTAAGTTTCGTACGAGACGTAACCCCTATGCCACATAATGGCTGTAGGCCTCCTAAAAAAAGACGCGTGTAGAAATAAGAATTGAAGAGATTTCAAGAGAAATAAATGATTCAAAGATATGATCAATTTTGTAAAATATTACTATGGTTCGAGAGAAAATAAGAATATCTACTCGGACACTTCAGTGGAAGTGTGTTGAATCAAGAACAGATAGTAAATGCCTTTATTATGGGCGCTTTATTCTCTCTCCACTTATGAAAGGTCAAGGTGATACAATAGGCATTGCGATGCGAAGAGCGTTGCTTGGAGAAATAGAAGGAACATGTATCACACGTGCAAAATCTGAGAAAATACCACACGAATACTCGACCATATTAGGTATTCAAGAATCAGTACACGAAATTTTAATGAATTTGAAAGAAATAGTATTGAGAAGTAATCTATATGGAACTTGTGAGGCGTCTATTTTCGTTAGGGGCCCCGGATGTGTAACTGCTCAAGATATCATCTTGCCACCTTATGTAGAAATAGTTGACAATACACAGCATATAGCTAGCT